ACAATTGAAAAAAAAAAAAGGGATGTAGCGCAGCTTGGTAGCGCGTTTGTTTTGGGTACAAAATGTCACGGGTTCAAATCCTGTCATCCCTACCTATTACTCCTCCTATGGGAAGTAACAAGGGGTTATTTGAGATCGATTATAATTGGGCATAAATTTTGATTTTATCATACTATATGCATGCAAGATGTGTTTATTGAATTAAGGGTACAAAAGGAATTTTTTTCCTTACAGTTATATCTTCTGTCATAAGAAAGCGCTCTTAGTTCAGTTCGGTAGAACGCGGGTCTCCAAAACCCGATGTCGTAGGTTCAAATCCTACAGAGCGTGATTGTGTTCTTTGTTATATTGAATAACAATAAACTAACTAAAGAAGTTGAATTACAATTAAAATTTGACCTCCTGTAGAGAGGAGGTCAATCAAAATAAAAAAAAAAAGAAATGTTACTCAATCAATCAAAGCTCCAGCTGATCACCGCGTCTGTATTGTAAATACGCAGTTACGAATAATCCTGCCAAAGTAATAGGAATTAGACCTAACACGATTCCAAATAGAAGAACTTCAATCATTTTTATTTCTTTGAGAGAAAAAGAGAGGTCAATTTAATTCCTAAATATTAATCTGAATCGTCCGTAAATCTCAATAACCAAAAATTTACAATTGACGTCGAAAAGAACCTTAAAATACTTGAAATCTCAGAGAAATATTCATTTTTATGAATTGCTCATTCAATTAACTTCAAATAAGTCGTATCTTGTTCAAACCAATCAAAAGCGCTGGGGTTATAGTTGAAGCAGCCAGTAGAAAACCGAAATAACTAGTTATAGTAGGCATGAAAGAGCTAAATAAGATACGTCCTTTTGCTACATATGCTGATAAAACATTTACCTAAGCTTCCATTTTTGCGAGATATAATAAAAAATACCAATTGACAGAATTAATTCCAATTGAAAGTTCTTGATTTATTAGTCATTATAAACGATACTAACAAAAATGGAGTAACATAGACATAGGTAAAAAAGGATTAATTCATTGGTTGTAACATCGATTAATCCTGTGATTATGAATCGTCAATTCATCGCGCAACCTGTGCATTAATGCTCGAAACTCCTTTACTTATATACATTATAACTTATATACATTATATTATATTTTCATTATATTATATTTTATTAAATATTTTATTAATATATTTTATATATTTTATATTTTATTATATATTTATTTTTATTATATATTTATTATTATATATTATATTATATTAATATTATATATATTATTATATTAATATTATTTATATTTATATTATTTTTATATTATATATTAATATTATTTTATTTTTATATTATATATATTATATTATATTATTTTTTTATTTTTTATTATTTTTAATTTTTATAATATAATTTTTATAATATAATTAATATAACTTTATATTTTATAATTTATAATATAATATTTTATAATTTATAATATATAATATAATTTATATATTTTATAATATATATAATTTATTATAATTTATATAATATAATATTAATATAATAATAATATAATAATTTAAATTAATATAATAATTTAAATTAATATAATAATTTAATATTAATAAAATATTAATAATAAATAAATAATATTAATATTTTTATTTTAATTTAATTAATTTATTTAATTAATTTAATATATTTTATTAATATATTTTATAATTTTAACTCATTAGATTCAGTAGTAGGTAATCGCCCAATAAAATATCTCGAATGAGAAGATAAAAAAGTATCCCACGATCTATTGAAGAAATAAAACTTTGACTTTATTTTTTTTTTTTTGTTTTAGATCCAACTCAATTTGAGGATTAGCAATTTCCATTATCCTTTTAGGTTCTACATTCTTTCTTTCCATATCATATTATGGAGTTCTGTCATTGTATTCTGGTTCGGTCAAAAAGGAACCTTTGCTTTGTTCGGATCTAATATGACAAAGGTTGCATTACAAATATGAATTTTTCCAACTATTGTCTTGTTTGTTCTCTTCATCAATGTCTATATACTATTGCATTATAGTATATTGTTTGTACGATCCACCGATTATTTGAAATGAAAGTTAGAGCAAAAAACTTTTAACATAACAATATGAAAAAAGGCAAGATTTTTTATAGATTTTGCATTTATTGTATGAATAGGATAAAAATCTTTCATGAATTATTAGAACCCACGGATTCGTACTTTACCAAGATGAAAACTTTATATTACCAAACACAGGAAGTTTAATAATATTCTGTTGAATAACACACAGTTATACATATACAAGAAACAATAAAAGAAGAAAGGAATTATGTTGGATTTCGTTTTGATACTGATCAAAGCTGCGTTGCTGTGTCAGAGGAAGGATAGCTATACTGATTCGGTATACTCTAAATACACCTTCGGTACAATATTGACGATCTTACAAAGATGAAATATCAGTAGTTTTCTATTTACTTTACTGATCCCATCTTTTACAGAA